CGCTGGATTTGATCCTGATTGGAACAAGAGAGAAGTATGAATACTTTGGTAATTGCTACTTGGGTATCTAGAATATCTATGTCCCAAGACAAAAAAATATGAATAACGAGAGTATATCCCTTAGTAACAGAGTATATCCCTTAGTAACAGAGTATATCCCTTAGTAACATAGTAGTCTTCCTAATGCGGGACATCCTATTATCATAATGAATGAACAAGTGTTCAACCCCATAACTCATTATAACTTTGACAGGCAGTTCCCTTTTTTATACCATCTCTACCGGATGCGAAAAAATGACCATTGCAGCTTCATGGAAAAGCCCTTTATCGGATTTGAACCGATGACTTACGCCTTACCATGGCGTTACTCTACCGCTGAGTTAAAAGGGCCTGTTTAATTCACAAATTTAGCTCACTAAGAATCTACTGGATATACCTGTACAATTATATCTTGTACAATTATATCTTGTATATATTGTATATAATATATACAATATACAGATGGGGGCTCATTCAGGAACAATGAATAGTTAATTCAATTAAATACATATATAAATACATATATGAAATGAATAGTAATATAACAGTCTATGTCTATTATATCTTAATGATGCGCGAATCAATGAGTGAAAATGAGAATGAATGGGTTTGACTTTTTCTGTCGGGCAAGACATCCCCTATACTCCATTATTTTGATTATGATTAGATTATATAATTCATCTTTGTTATATAAGAATTGTTATTGTTATATAAGAATATATAATGTAATGAAAGGTTCCTGAATGAACAATAGAGAAATTTTCTTACATTAATATTATATGTATACGGAATCACAAAAGCACGAAAGGTTGTTCGTATCCTAGCATTCATTATATTGACATTGACAATTCCAAAAAACTACTCATACTATGAGTATAGTATGATGGCGATCGGGTGGGCGTGCCCCTATCGTCTAGCGGTTCAGGACATCTCTCTTTCAAGGAGGCAGCGGGGATTCGACTTCCCCTGGGGGTAGTAGGGTACGACGAAAGAAAAGTTGACCATGAATTATCAATAAACCGACAATTGATTCTTCCTGGGTCGATGCCCGAGCGGTTAATGGGGACGGACTGTAAATTCGTTGGCGATATGTCTACGCTGGTTCAAATCCAGCTCGGCCCAAGAATTCACCGATCCTTGAGGATGATATAACCAATCCGTACTCCAAAAATACATGAGGATATGGAGGAATAAAGAGTCAACTTGATTCTATTTGTTCCTCCATGTTCTGATGTTTCTAACAATCTGGATCTATGAATTATTTTCAGCCAATCCGAGAAATAAAATGAAAAGATGAAAAAGAAAAGAGCCCTTTTTCATTGAAAGATGGATTGTCAGTCAATTTGGCAATAACCACAGGTTGCTTTGCTATTTATCCATCCATCTTCTCTTCTATCTATGTAGATATGTATATCAGTATATCCGTTACAGGCGTCGTATTTTTTTATATGATCTATCTATACGGTTATGGTTCGATGAAATAAAATCAAAATAAACAATAAATAATGTAAGCTGTACACCTCATTTTCTTGGGATTGTAGTTCAATTGGTCAGAGCACCGCCCTGTCAAGGCGGAAGCTGCGGGTTCGAGCCCCGTCAGTCCCGCACCGACCTGGGATCCTATGAATCGATTGATTCATCTCTCCGCCTTCTGCGAAGGGGAGGAGACAAAGAGCAGTGTCTAATTCCAGGTGGAAGGATCCTTATTTCACATTTATCATCGGGCAAGGTAAGCTCAATTACTAATTGAATTGGGGACAATCTCTTTATCTCGCCCAAATTGCACGCTGGATTCTCGATTTATACGTCTGAATTAAGGAAAGGAAGGAGGATACGAATACTAATAAAAGATCAATCAAAGATCCTGTCTTTCTGTTCTGGGGGTGGAGAATAGAAAATAGAACGAATAATCTTTTTTTTTCATTTTTCTCTGTCTTTCAAGAAGATTAGGTCATCACAAAAACTTAGCTTAGAACTTAATTCGTTTTCCAGTTCACTTCTACTGTTTGGATCTATGACGGATGGAATACTGGTCGAACCTCATTCATATGATATCATTCTATAAAGAATGAGGACGGCGGGTTATAGTTATAGAAAGGAACGAAAGAGTAGAAAAATATGAGAAATTCAAAGGGATTCTTGGGTGGGGGTCAGGAATGCAATTTTTCGATTCAGTATGGATAAAAGATCTTCCTATGTTATACTATTCAATTCTCGACGATGAATTGATTTGATAGATCAGATATTGTTATTCATGATATTAGAATCCGATTCAGTATCATCAGGATTTAATTAATCCCATTGAATTTCAAAATTATGGAGAAGGATTGATCATCTCTATGGGATTAGATCCCGATTTCTTGTGAAGCAAAATAAAATTAAATTATGAGATTATGGAAGTAAATATACTCGCATTTATTGCTACTGCGCTGTTCATTCTAGTTCCTACTGCTTTTTTACTTATCATCTACGTAAAAACAGTCAGTCAAAATGATTAATTTGAATGAAACTTGAGTTAGTCTAATTTTATTAGTTTAGTTCTTTTAAAAATGATTCAATAAATGAAAGAAAGGGATGACAATTCCAAGTCTTAAATTAAATGAGCAGACTGGATTGAATCCTCGGTGTATGTATTCAATAGATGAGATAGTACGGTGGGGAGAACTATATGAACCTTTCTACCGTACTATCTATTGTATGAAGATATGGAATATGGAATTGATAGAGATCAATTTAAAATCAATCTACATGCATACATGTGGATGCAAATCCATAAATTCATTATCACATATTATATATAATATATATATATAGATTCAAATAGCACTCCCATTCCATCTCTTCGCTCCACCCATCCATTCGTTTTTATTTGGATGAATCCGAAATAATCTAACGTTAATAACTGAATTGTACTAATTCATAGGTTTCTCTTTCATTAATCTTTCATTAAGTTAATAACTTTCATAATGATAATCAGTAATCAGGATAGATTTTTGTTTGATTAAATTAAGTAGTAGAACTAATTAATTTAACTATTGCGAAAGAGTGGAGGAGTAGTATGTGCATATACAAAAGAAAGGCAAGTAATTTTTTTAGAATTAAATTCCGAAGAAAAAGAAAGAATTGTGAATTGGATGATCTGTACTAGACGATCCAAGGAGTTCTATGGTAAGTTATTCGTATCTGGAAAAGGGGTAGTAGACCTTTTTTCATGCTTGAACCCTGATGGTGAGGCGATAAAGCATAAAAAAAATGCCAGGAGTCTAAGGTAAGTATATGTGGATCACCGGGCGCTCTTCTTTTCTTATGCGTAGCCTCTCCAAGGTTAGGTCGCCTACAGTATAAAGTTGTATCTACTCTACATAATAGCAGAACGACTCCCCCTTTGAACAGTAAAGAGGGAAAGAAATCAAATAGGGATTGTTGCTCCTCATTGTAATATCCATAATGATGTTAATGTTATGCCATAATGATGTTAATGTTATGGTAAGAAAGAACGGGTTCATCAAAATGAAATGGAATATTTTGGAGGAATCAATTTGATTGGAAAAAATCAATTTTCTATCATTATCAGGGGAGTTGCTTTGATTTTCAAAATACGAACGCGGGAATAATTGAGATAGCGGATCCAAAGGTTAAATGAAAATGAAAGGTAATTAATTACTAAATTTCTGTGGAATTTTGAGATGGAAGATATGTTTATTTAAACATAAAACGATCTAATTATGAAATTAAACAATTGATACAAGCTGATTACTCAACTCAATTACACTCAATTAGTAGTACCCTTAGAGTCCACTTCTTCCCCATACTACGAGTGAAAGGGAAAACGTAAAAACTACCATTAAAGCAGCCCAAGCGAGACTTACTATATCCATGTGAATCATGCCCCCTATCTCGATGAATATGAAGGAATTGTTACATTATTGATCCCTAAAATAATAATAGGGGAATCGGTGGTGCAGAGTCAAAAAAAAAGAGATTATGACTTAAAGCTATTGACAAACCGATCCAATGGATCCGCTTGTATTGTAACAAGTCTCTATTTCCTATATAGGATTGATTTGTGGTGAGGAAGAATTAAGCACAAGCGCAACAGATACACGTTACCCCTTGGAAGTATCAAGGGGATGTTACTAGGGGAATGGAACATGTCGTAATAGTAAGATCTATTCTTTGTTTTGTTACGTTTCATAGGGAAAATATATCTACATATATACCATCAAGATGGATAACTGTCTCTCCCTAAGCTAAACCTTACTATCTCTGTTTCTGTGAAACAATCGGTAGACACCCTATTACATTGCGGGGGTTACCACAGAAAAATTACAAATATTGAATGACTGGCTGAGCACTGAAATCCTATCGCGAGTACGGCCTGTATACAAAGTATCTTCAGCCCTCTCCACAACCCCTAGGATTTCCCCCGTGGCGAATCTCAGCGAGATCTAATTCACGACTGAATCAGGAGACCCTACAGTGGGCATTGGTAGGATTGATAGTTATAGTCTTTCCTATAAGTATAAGTTGGATCCTCAGAGCAAAGATTTACAGCCCTTCTTTCATAGAACCTGCGTATTTTGAAGCAGATTCTGAAGATAAATAAAATAAAGTATCAACGGTCCTTTTCGTCCACCGGGCAAGAATCAGGCCAGTTATATCAGCGAAGCAGGATTCCGAGCCATTTGTTGTGTTGATCAGGCGACACCCGGATTTGAACTGGGGAGAAAGGATTTGCAGTCCCCCGCCTTACCACTCGGCCATGCCGCCAAAAAAGAAATAATAAATGGGCGTAAATACTCTTTTTGGAGAGGGTTACTGAATCATTGGTTTTTATTGGATTTGCATCTTCCAATTCTGTTTTCCTTATCCTATCCATCTTTTTACCCAACTTACTCTTCCTCTAGTTGAGATCATTTTCTTAGATTTTCTTAGATCTATTGTATAGTATCTCAACATAA